GAAGAAGATCTCAATATATAATGAAGAAATGATAGTAGCTCGTTGTTTTATAGGCTTTATCATATTCAGTCGGAAGAGTTTAGGTAATACTTTCAAAGTGACTCTCGACGGGAGAATCCAGGCTATTCAGGAAGAATCGCAGCAATTCCCCAATCCTAACGAAGTAGTTCCTCCGGAATCCAATGAACAACAACGATTACTTAGGATCAGCTTGCGAATTTTTGGAACCGCAGTAGAATCATTACCAATGGCACGCTGTGCGCCTCAGTGCGAAAAGACAGTGCAAGCTTTGTTATGCCGAAACCTAAATGTTAAGTCAGCAACACTTCCAAATGCCACTTCTTCCCGTCGCATCCGTCTTCAGGACGATCTAGTCACAGGTTTTCACTTCTCAGTGAGTGAAAGATTTGTCCCGGGATATACGTTGAAAGCTTCTATAGTAGAACTCATTCGAGAGGGCTTGGTGGTCTTAAGAATGGTTCGGGTGGGGGATTATCTTAATAATAAATAATACGAATAGAATCTAATTCATGTTCATGCTAACAGAAGAGCGGATCCAATACCAAGACGACTTCTTTCTCAGGAAGTGCAGCAAGTACTTGAGGAATTTTGGGATATCATGCCCCACGAGTGAGTTGCCAAGTGCTCCCTAGGAGGGCAGTCTACCACAAGATCGAGTTGGAGTCTGGAGCCAAACAAAGCCTCTGTCTTTCTTGGTTGGACCAACCCAACCTGTGATTTTCAACAAGTCTCTCTTCTTAATATTTTTTTTTTTCAAAAAGGAGCGAGAGAACAAAGTTAGATATGGAAATGTCAGAATTTTAGCCTTTTTGTATTTCTTTTTCGATCTCCTTAGTCAGCAGTCTGCTGGTTTCTGGGATCATACTTATCCTAGCATATAGTATGGAGGTTCGTACAGGACCAGTGGAAATACTGGATTCCGATCTGCTTTGGCAGGTGACTTTAATTCTTTTTTGTTTTTGTCTTTTAGGTACAATACTAATAACAACCGGTGCTCAATCGGAAAACACCCATTTTTTACAAGTGGGTGCTCAGTTTAGCGCCTTTCTTTATAATTTTCGATATTTTTCCGAAAAGAAAAGACTGCTTTTGAATGTAGTTTTCTTCGGAAGCGTAATGACGAGCCTCGTTTTGACAGAAAGCGAGGTTGCATTCTTTTCGCTTGGTCTTCTTTTCTTCATCATTTTTCTTTTATTCCTGCCCCAAAGCGTTGTTCATGTGTTAATTTTTTTTTCTACCTAAAGAACCCCATACTTTTGGAGTGGTCCTTTCACCTGGCCTTTCAGCAGGTTAGCTATTTTTTGTTCACTTTTTATTTCGAGAGAGGGCAGGGAACGGCGACAAGAAACTCTTTTCTTATATATATATATTTTCTTATTTTTCAAACCAATTACGGTTTATTTTACTTAGATAAATCGTTTTTTGACGATTATGTGAAGCTAGCCGCACTGGTGTCGGGGGCCCTCAACATTTTGATGACCTTCGAAAAAAGGGAGACGCGGGCCTTTCGACAGGCCTTCTTCTTCTATTTTTTCGTTTCCATTTTTTTAGGAATCAAGTTAGCCCCGAATAATCCAAAACTTTCTGTCTTTGGGCCTCGTCGTGTTCATCTTATTTCATCTTCTTTTAGTTTGCTCGCTTTTAATTTTTTAAAAACCACTCCCAAACTCCTTCGTCCCCTTTTTCTTCGGAGGGCTCTTTTTTATTCTAAATAGGGTACCCGACTTTTCGTTTCTCTCAAAGTGGATCCAGGGAATAGACCTGCTGATCTTTCTATTGGCCGCTATTTCTTGCTTCGACGAACAGGGTAATAGTCACAAAGGGAAGTCGTCGAAAAAAGACCTATTATGAAATGGGGGATGAGATGGGATTTCACGTGTTTTTGGATTGAACGAAATAGATAGAACTCGGTATTTTTTTAGAGAATCTTTTTTTTTGTTATTCAAAATGGACCGGTCTAAGGCTGAACCGGAGGGAAAGGGAGATAAGGTAGGGCCCGCCCCGCCTTTTTAAGGCAATCTTTTCTTTATGTTTGACGTACTCCACCATTTTATCTCATCCCTTATCTATCTTTTATTCATCAAAGCTGATCCTAATCTCCGTCGAGATGACTGCCTTAGCCCTGTCCTATCATCTGTATAATGGAGTGATTCATTTATGGGCTTCGGGATTTCCATTTTTGAGAAGATCTCCTATAATGAAGACTCTGTGCATAGTCACCATTTTTATCTTCTTATTTTGTTCGATAGACGCGGCTCTAGCCGAGGGTCTACAATCTAACGAATGGGCCGACTTGCCGGCCAATATGAAACCCCGGGTTCCTGAACCTGATATCTTTGTTCCCGAGGTTCCAACACTGAAACCCCCTTTAATCTCGGATCTATCCAGAAGGGCCATCCTTTATGACAGGCTAGGTCCGCAGGCTTACGTCTTCCAAATACCACTGGATACTGTGGTGGACCCTGTCTATCAACAGGCT